ATGGGACGAAATCCATTTCATTTAGTAGAATTTAGTCCATGACCTTTAACTGGGTCTATAGGAGCTCTTTTTTTAACATCGGGTCTTGCTGGATGATTTCATGGCTATGGATATATTACAGCGGTTTTAGGTGTAGTATTAATTGTTATAACGATAATTCAGTGGTGACGTGACGTAATTCGTGAAGCAACATTTCAAGGATTTCATACAATTCAGGTATCAAAAGGCTTACGATGAGGCATGATTTTGTTTATTGTATCTGAGGTATGTTTCTTCTTCGCTTTTTTCTGAGCTTATTTTCATAGCAGTTTAGCCCCTACTCCAGAACTTGGTTCTTGTTGACCACCAGCAGGAATTGTTCCTCTAAATCCATTCGAGGTTCCGTTACTAAATACTGGAGTTTTGTTAGCTTCGGGAGTAACAGTAACATGGGCCCATCATAGCTTGATGGAGGGTGACAACCCAGGGGGATTACAAGGTCTAATTGGGACTGTGATCCTAGGAATGTATTTTACATTTCTTCAAGGGGGAGAATATTATGAGGCTTCATTTACCATTGCAGATGGAGCCTATGGATCAACATTCTTTGTTGCTACCGGATTCCATGGTCTTCATGTTTTAATTGGTAGAACTTTTCTACTGGTTTGTCTTGCTCGAGTATGGCTTCAACATTTTTCGACTGGTCATCATTTTGGATTTGAAGCAGCTGCTTGATATTGACATTTTGTAGATGTTGTTTGGCTATTCTTGTATCTATCTATTTACTGATGAGGGTGTTAATGCTGAGTTAGCGTAGCATTTAATGTACTATCTTAGATGACTGAGTTTAAGTGCTAGACTTTTAATCTAGATACGGCTGGAATTTTAAAGCCTCTAAGAAAGACTTAATACTTTAAGATAAAAGATTTGATTTGCATTCAAAAAATAGGTTTATTGAACCTTTAGGTCATTTATCAAAGTATGAAAAGCGAGAAATTTGCATACGGTTTCGGCCCGTATTTTGGTGGTGTAAGTCCTTCTTCATATTTATCATAGTGCTATCTATTATCCATAAATGGAAGCCAAAGTTGAGGCGTCTAGCTGTTAATTAGAAGACTGTAAATATTAAATTACCCATTTAGACTTAAATAGCGTTACGCCGGATGAACGGAAATCATTGATGTTGATTAATATGGGATTTATATCTCTAACGCTATTATAAATGTTTAGAAGAGTTTGAAGAAGAATTGTAGCATTAGTTCTTTCGTGCGTGGTAATAGGACTTGGATGAGTTCTAGCTAAACGAGCAATTAGTGATCGAGAGAAAAGATCTCCGTTTGAATGTGGTTTTGACCCTATTAAATCGGCCCGGTTACCTTTTTCCATGCGATTTTTTTTGTTGGCAATTATTTTTTTAATTTTTGATGTGGAGATTGTTCTCTTGTTTCCAATTTTAACTAGAATATCTTTTAGCTTCACCTTTCAATTAAGTTTAGGGGCCTTTGCATTCTTGGTAATTTTAATTGTAGGATTGTTCCATGAATGGAATGAAGGGTCTTTAGACTGGGCTCAGTAAAGAAAAAACTTGGAGTAAAGCAGGGCTGCTAACTTTGCTTTGGGTAATTCGATTTTATCCTTTTTCTTATGTTTTCCAGACTTCCCTTTATGTATATATTTTTTTCTGTTATAGGTATTGGAACTTTGTTCTCTATTTCTTCATTACATTGATTAGGCATCTGGGCAGGTCTTGAAATTAACTTAATCGGATTTTTACCTATTCTAGTATACCAAAAAAGGATATCAGAAAGAGAATCGGCAGTGAAGTATTTTGTTGTTCAAGCATTAGGCTCAAGTTTGTTGATCTTTGGAAGCTTAAATTTATATAGATTATCCTTTACTTGGGAGATACTGATTCCCAGAGACACTAGGTCTACAATTTCTTTGTTTATTTTAGTAATAGGTTTATTTGTTAAATTAGGTTTATTTCCATTCCATTTTTGGCTCCCAAGAGTAATAGCAGGTTTACCCTGACTTTCATGTCTTTTACTAGCAACCTGACAAAAGCTTGCTCCACTATGTTTAAGTATATCACTGTTTCAATTTAGGTTTTCTTACAACCTTCTTTTACTCATTTGTTTAATTTCAGCTGGATCCAGGTTAATTGGTGGGATTGGAGGTGTAAACCAGACTCAAGTACGAGCTCTTTTAGCATATTCTTCTATTGGTCATTTAGGATGAATTATATTCGGACTGATACATAGAGAATGAGTAATAAAAACCTATTTTATAATTTATGTATTTATTTCATTTTGCTTATTTATAACTTTGTGGTATAGAGATTCAGGTATAATAAAAAATTTAAACACTGTAAAAAGAGTTAGTTTGAACCAAATGGGAGTAATACTTATATTGCTATCTTTAGGAGGCTTGCCTCCATTACTAGGTTTTATTTCTAAATGATTAGTCATGGTAATTAGTATTAATAGATATATATGATCCTTTATTTTCTTATTAATTCTTGGTTCCTTGATAAGTTTATTTTATTACCTGGGCCTATTCTTCTCGTTATTTTTAAATAATTTAAAAAAGAATAGAAATATAAAAGAATTAATTAATAAAAGAAATATTTTTTTAATAGTGCTTTTATTATTTAATTTATTTGGAGGATTACTAATTATTATGATAAGTGCCCTGGAAACCCTATAAGACTTATGCGTTGATTATTTTCTACGAATCATAAAGATATTGGTACTTTATACATTTTATTTGGTATATGATCAGGTTTAGTTGGAACAGCCCTTAGTCTCTTAATTCGAGCAGAATTAGGTCAGCCAGGGGCTCTCCTAGGAGACGATCAGTTATATAATGTAATTGTAACTGCTCATGCATTTGTTATAATTTTCTTCTTAGTTATACCTATAATAATTGGAGGATTTGGAAATTGATTAGTTCCTTTGATGTTAGGAGCTCCAGACATAGCCTTTCCCCGTCTAAATAATATAAGCTTCTGACTTCTACCTCCTGCTTTACTCCTTCTTCTTTCTTCGGCAGCAGTTGAAAGGGGGGTGGGTACTGGCTGGACTGTATATCCTCCTCTGGCAGGAAATCTTGCACATGCGGGAGGATCTGTTGATCTTGCCATTTTTTCTCTCCATCTTGCTGGTGTTTCATCTATTTTAGGTGCTGTGAACTTCATTACAACCATTATTAATATACGATGACGAGGAATACAATTTGAACGACTCCCCTTATTCGTTTGATCTGTAAAAATTACTGCTATTCTCCTCCTTCTCTCATTACCTGTATTAGCAGGGGCTATTACAATATTGTTAACGGACCGAAATTTTAACACCGCATTCTTTGATCCTGCTGGTGGTGGAGATCCTATTCTTTATCAACACCTATTTTGATTCTTTGGTCACCCCGAAGTATATATTCTAATTTTACCCGGTTTTGGTATAATTTCTCATATTGTGAGTCATTATTCATCTAAGAAAGAAACCTTTGGGACCTTAGGAATAATTTATGCAATGTTGGCCATTGGTGTTTTAGGTTTTATTGTCTGAGCCCATCATATATTTACAGTAGGGATAGACGTAGATACTCGTGCTTACTTTACAGCAGCCACAATAATCATTGCTGTTCCCACAGGAATTAAAGTCTTTAGTTGATTAGCAACTATTCATGGGGCTAAGATTAAATATGAAACTCCAATGCTTTGGGCACTTGGCTTTATTTTCCTCTTTACAGTAGGGGGCCTGACGGGGATTGTATTATCAAATTCTTCTTTAGATATTATACTTCACGATACTTATTATGTCGTTGCTCACTTCCATTATGTCCTATCAATGGGGGCTGTATTTGCCTTATTTGGTGCTTTTAATTATTGATTCCCATTACTAAGAGGAGTTACCCTGCATAGCCGATGAACTAAAGCTCACTTCTATATCATATTTATTGGTGTAAATGTGACATTCTTTCCTCAACACTTCTTAGGTTTAAGTGGAATACCACGACGTTATTCAGACTATCCTGACTGCTATACAAAATGAAATGTTATTTCTTCTATAGGATCAATAATTTCATTTGTAGCTGTTTTGTACTTTATAGTAATCGTATGAGAAGCTTTGATTTCTCAACGTAGTGTTGTTTGAAGAACACATTTAAGAACTGCTTTAGAATGAGACAATATTTTACCAGCTGACTTCCATAATGCCCCGGAAACTGGAGCACTTGTTGCTGAGTAAAATAATAATTAACATAATTTATTTGAATTAATAAGATATGAGTCTATGAGGACAATTAGGATTTCAAGATGCAGCATCTCCTTTAATAGAAGAATTGATCTTTTTTCACGACCATGCTATAATAATTTTAGTAATAATTATTAGCCTGGTAGGGTACGCTGCTCTTTCTTTAATAATGAATAAATATACTTGCCGTTCTTTAGTTGAAGGACAAGAAATTGAGACAATCTGAACTATTATTCCAGCTATTATTTTAATTTTTTTAGCTTTACCATCATTACGTCTTCTTTATCTATTAGATGAAGTGGGGGATTGTAGATTGACTGTAAAAAGAATTGGGCACCAATGGTATTGAAGTTATGAATATTCAGATTTTTTAAATATTGAGTTTGATTCTTATATAGTGCCAACTAATGAGTTAGAACCGGGAGATTTTCGACTGTTAGAAGTAGATCACCGTGTAGTCCTTCCAACCCAAACAGATATTCGAGTTCTTGTAACTTCAGCAGATGTAATTCACTCATGAACAGTACCTTCCTTAGGGGTAAAAGCAGATGCAATTCCAGGGCGTCTTAATCAGTTGAGTTTTTTTATTAAGTATCCTGGTGTATTTTATGGTCAGTGTTCAGAAATTTGTGGAGCAAATCATTCATTTATACCTATTGTTGTGGAAGCGGTACCATTAGAAAACTTTATGGAATGAGTAGTTAATGTTTCTGAATAATTTTTAATAAAAAGTTAGTTAAAAAATAATATTAGGTTGTCAGCCTAATGTCACTAATTCAACTTAGTACTTTTTATATGCCACAGTTATCCCCACTAAATTGAATTTTTCTATTTTTATTATTTTGAACTGCAGTTTTATGTGTATCAGTTTTAATCTGATGGTCAAGTAAAATTTATTATAAAAGTGAGAGTCTAAAGTCTTCAGACTTAAAAGAAAATAAGTGAAATTGATAATTAAGAATGCTTGTAGATATTTTTTCATCATTTGATGACAACAACCAAGTTTTTATATCTCTATATATTTTAATGTGATTTTTCTCTTTAACCTCTATTCTATTATTTAGTTCATGGTATTGAGTAATATCTCCCCGTTGAAGTACAATAATCATAATTTTTAAGGACACAGTTACTTCACAAATCTTTCGATCATTTGGACTAAATCTAGGAGGATTTATTAATATTGTTACAGGGTTATTTCTCTTCTTAATCTTTGTAAATCTTAGCGGCCTAGTCCCATATGTTTTTAGTCCTACTAGCCATTTAGCTGTTTCCCTCTCTCTAGGTTTACCCTTTTGGCTAAGCTTAATTGTCTCAGCAATCTTTTTTGACCCACGTTCAGTAGTCGCGGGCTTATTACCTATGGGAGCTCCAGCTGCCTTAAACCCATTTTTAGTAATTGTAGAAACTGTAAGAATCATAGTTCGACCTATTACCCTTTCAGTTCGATTGGCTGCAAATATGAGGGCTGGGCATATTGTGCTAACCTTAGTCGGAAACTACTTAACAGCAAGAATTTTCATTTCTTCAATTTTTTCTACGCTCTTTATTATTTTTATCCAAGTATTTTACACAATTTTTGAATTTGGTATTAGACTAATTCAAGCATATATTTTTTGTTTATTAATTACTCTTTATTCTGATGAACATCCTCATTAATTTACTAGTTATAAAAAACTTTAATTTAAAATTATTATTGTAAAAGAACTACCGTTCATGTTTGGGGTATGAACCCAACAGCTTAAATTTAGCTTATTTTACATTTTGTTGAGGAGACTTAACTCCGTTAATAGATCTACAGTCTACCGCTTGTACCTCAGCCATCAAACAATTTTAACGCACCAGAAAATATCTTTCCTTCTCCGAGTTTGCAAGTCGGCGTTTTATGTAAACTATGGCGGGCAAGGTTTAAAAATTCTTTTTTATTTTAAGCTTTGAAGGCTTACAGTTTTAATAACTTAAAACCTTACCAGAAGGATATGATCCTTTCTTAAGAAATCAAAATTCTTCGTGCCCGAACACCGCTGTGTAATGGTATCTTTTTTAAAATTTATTAATCTTTCTGCTTGGAAGGCAACTGTACTATTTCATACTCAAAAGATTTATTCCCAATAAATAAATTTATACCTTTAGAATGAAAATCTAATGTGCTGCAAAAATAACACCATAGGAACTTAACTCTATTTGTAAGATAGTTTAACGAATACTTTTTTTACTTTTTAAATCAAGCAATCATTTAGCTTATTTTGCAATAAGGCTTGGCTCTGACCTAAACATATAGTGCAAACTAAGGAAAACACATGATTTTTATTGATAGAGGTGAGGAAGAGGATTAATAAAGTGCTAATAGTTTGTTATACACTGACTTTGTTCTCTTAGGTATTATAAAAGACATGATGCTTTGAAAAGTCCCACTAACATCAGTGTTTAATATTAACAAAAAGGGGAAATTCTGAATTAGCTTAGTACTTGAGGCCTGGTAAACTTGGTGCCAGCATCCGCGGTTAGACCAAGATGGCCAAATTATATTATATAGGTTGAAAAGGCAGTTAAGCAAAGAAATTTGAAGTTGGAGAATTATTTATCAAGAAGTGAAATTCAAACATAAATAAATAACTCGTAGTATACTGTTACAGCTGAACCTGCGACAGTTTATAGGGAAACTGGGATTAGATACCCCATTATTGTCTACTGTAAATTAATTATATTTACCTGAGTACTATGAATATAAAAAATTTAAAACTCAAAGGGCTTGGCGGTGTTCTAGACCACTTAGGGGAACCTGTCTCATAATCGAAAATCCACGTTATACCTAACCTTTTTTTGTATTCAGTCTGTATACCGTCGTCGTCAGGTAACTTTGAAAAATATAGAAGTTGGCTAAAAAATTATAATAAATTTAGACGTCAGATCAAGGTGCAACTTACAAAAAGGAGAGGATGGGTTACAATTAAAAATTATAATACGGAAAGGAGGTTGAAATTTCCAACTATAAGGAGGACTTAAAAGTAAGAGTTTAATTATACAAATTTTCTGAATTTGGCTCTGGAACGTGCACACATCGCCCGTCGCTCTCGTTGAAAAATGAGATAAGTCGTAACACAGTAGGGGTAATGGAAATTGTCCCTGGATGAAAAAGATATAGTATAAATCTCAATACATTTCATTTACACTGAAAATATACTTAAAATATAAGTTGTCTTTAAATAAATAAACAAGGCCTATTTTAGCTATAAAATATCTTAATACTAATTAGATAAAACATTATATGGTTAAGTAAAGGTGATTAAAATTTGACTAATAAGGCCGACGAAATAGTACTGAGAAGGAATAAATAAAGTAAATAAAAGAAAAGAAGAAGATAACATTCGTACCTTTTGTATCATGGTTTAGCTAGAAGAAACTTTAAATTAAAGTATCTCGAAATCTAATGAGCTATTTTAGTTTATTATATTAGTAACATAAGAAGTAGTTGTGGCAAAAACTTTTTAAAAAACCAAAATAGAAATGACATTTTTTTCGTATTAGATGATAGCTAGTTTTTCCATAAAAGTATAGAAGTACTTAAGGCTGAGAATACTTTATAGTAAAATTAAGTTATTCTAAAGATCCAGTTTTAGTAGATTCTAGAGGATGAGCTCTAGGATAAAACCTGAAATTTTATAAAAATTTTTTATTAAATTTAAGCTTGAAAATAGCTTTAATGTTAGGATTTTGTTATAATTTCATTTTAATTTTTAAAATAAAATTAATCTATTTTTATTAATGGAAATAATGTTAGAAATAAAAATAACTTAAATCAATGCTAAAATGAGTATTTTAATATTTTATATTTATTTGATTAGAATTAAATTAGATCAAATAAGACTATGAATTTGAATTATATAACTAAATTACATAAAGGAACTCGGCAAATCTATGTTCCGCCTGTTTATCAAAAACATGGCTCCTTGGATCTTTTATTATAAGGAGTCGGACCTGCCCAGTGAATATTTTTAACGGCCGCGGTACTCTGACCGTGCAAAGGTAGCATAATCATTTGCCCTATAATTGAGGGCTAGTATGAATGGTTTGACGTGAACAAAGCTGTCTCTATGTAATTTTCTAGAATTTGATTTCTAGGTGAGGAAACCTAGATATAATTGAAAGACAAGAAGACCCTATTGAGCTTTAAAAGAGTAAATTGAAAATAATATATATTCTTAAATATTAATCTATTTTAGATTTTGGTTGGGGCGACTATGGAACAAACAAAGCTTCTTTATAATTAATAAAACTTACAGGTCTTGATCCAAAGATTTTGATTAATGGAATTAGTTACCATAGGGATAACAGCATAATTTTCTTTGAGAGCTCTTATCGAAAAGAAAGTTTGTGACCTCGATGTTGGACTAGAATGTCCTGAAGATGCAGCAGTCTTTAAGGGTTGGTCTGTTCGACCATTAAAATTCTACATGATCTGAGTTCAGACCGGCGTGAGCCAGGTCAGTTTCTATCTTCAATTATAAAAATTTGAGTTTAGTACGAAAGGACCAATTCAAAGTAAAATTTTACAACAAAAGATATAATATAATTTAAGGATAAATAATTTTATATTTATAGATGTCAGATTAGCAAAGTTAATGCAATTGATTTAGGATCAATAGAGATAGGTGAAAGTCCTTTATTTGATATAAAGGTGGCAGAAGTAAGTGCACTAGGTTTAAGCCCTAGATATGAAGATGAAATTTCTTTCCTTTATATATGTTCTATTTTATTCTTTCGTGTTTAGTATCATACATTTGTATTTTATTAGCAGTTGCTTTTTTTACTCTTTTAGAACGAAAAGGATTGAGTTATATACAGATTCGAAAGGGTCCCAATAAAGTTGGAGTAGCAGGGCTTCCTCAACCTATTGCTGATGCTGCTAAGTTATTAACTAAAGAAATTGCAAAGCCAACAATAGCAAATTATTCACCTTATTTTATTGCTCCTGTCTTTAGTTTTATTTTAGCTTTGCTTTTATGGCAACTTTATCCAAGGCTGTACTCCCTTGGATACTTTAAATGGGGTGTATTATTTTTCTTATGTGTTTCTGGTTTAAATGTATATGGAACTCTCTTAGCCGGATGATCTTCAAACTCAAAATATGCTTTATTAGGAAGATTACGAGCTATTGCCCAGACAATTTCTTATGAAGTTAGAATAGCATTAATTCTGCTTTTCCCATTGTTTTTGGTTGGAACGTTTAGTTTTATTGAAATTAAGGAGTCTCAGGAGGTTGTCTGATTATCTTTCTTAATAATTCCGGTCTCACTAATTTGATTTGTCACATGCGTGGCTGAAACCAATCGAGCTCCCTTTGATTTTGCTGAAGGAGAATCTGAGTTAGTGTCTGGATTTAATATTGAGTATGGAGCTGCTGGGTTTGCCTTAATTTTCTTGGCTGAATATGCAAATATCTTGGTAATAAGTTTGTTTTCCGCTTTATTGTTCTTTGGGGGTACATCAGGATTTATTTTTGAAAGAGATATTTTGTTTATATTAAAAGTGTTATTCTTTGCTTTTGCCTTTATTTGAGTCCGGGGAAGTTATCCCCGATTTCGTTATGATCTATTAATAGGATTAACTTGAAAAGGCTTTTTACCGGCATCATTATCATTTTTGTTACTTATTTTTGTTATAACTTATTTTATTTATTATTAACGAGGTTGTAGTTTAATAAAAATATGAGCATTGGAAGCTTAAGATTAGGTAAAAACCTATACCTCGATATGACTGCCTTAATAATATTAGTTTTTTCTTTAGCTAGTCTTTTTATGCTCCCCCTAATGGCCCAGCCGTTGAGATTGGGGCTAGCTATTATAATTTCAACCCTACTGATATGTTCTTTAACTAGTATGATGTTGTCCTCTTGATACGGATATATTTTATTTTTAATTTACGTGGGGGGATTATTAGTAATATTCGCTTATGTGGCAGCTCTTTCACCAAACATTTTGTTTGGCAGAGGGTCCCCTTTGTTGTTTTTTCTAGTCTTATTAATCCCCTTAGCTGTGATTTTTTATCTTTATCCTATTAAAGATTTTTCAACAATCACTACTTTGAATGACTATTCAGGATTTATATATTTAAAAAGCTTTGGTACAGAATTAATTTCTCCCGATTCTGTTTCAATTTTAATTGGCTTAGGTACTATTTTATTATTAAATTTAATTGTAGTTGTAAAGATCTGTTATTATCAACATGCTTCATTACGCCCATTTAGGGAAATATAATATTTATGCGAAGTCCCATTCGAAAAACTCATCCAGTTTTAAAATTAGTTAGTGGAGCTCTTGTAGATCTACCAGCTCCTATAAATTTATCTATCTGATGAAACTTTGGTTCATTACTTCTCCTTTGTTTAGGCATTCAAATTGTTACAGGACTTTTTTTAGCTATACATTATACAGCACATGTTGATCTAGCTTTCAGCTCTGTAGTACATATTACTCGAGACGTGAGATACGGTTGATTACTGCGATCCCTGCATGCTAATGGTGCTTCCTGATTTTTTATTTGTATTTATTTCCATATTGGACGAGGCATATATTATGGCTCATATTTATACCAAGATACTTGAAATGTTGGAGTTATTTTATTATTTTTAACAATAGGAACAGCATTCTTGGGCTATGTTCTTCCATGGGGTCAAATATCGTTCTGGGGAGCCACAGTTATTACAAACCTTCTCTCTGCTGTCCCATATGTAGGAAAAATACTAGTTGAATGGGTGTGGGGAGGATTTGCAGTTGACAATGCAACTCTTACCCGGTTTTTTGCACTCCATTTTTTACTTCCATTTGCTATTGTTGGATTAAGACTTCTTCACATTCTTTTCTTGCATGAAACAGGGTCAAATAACCCCTTAGGAGTAAATAGAGACGGAGAGAAAGTAGCATTCCATTCGTACTACACTTTTAAAGACTTAGTAGGCTTTGTGTTACTACTGTCTTTATTATCTTTTTTGGCATTGTTTTCTCCCCAATTATTAGGAGACCCTGAAAATTTTATTCCTGCTAATCCTTTAGTCACGCCTGTACATATTCAGCCGGAATGATATTTTCTCTTTGCATATGCAATTTTACGTTCTATTCCAAACAAACTTGGAGGAGTTATTGGATTAGTTGGATCAATTGTAGTCCTTTTCTTGCTTCCTATTATACATCAAGGTAAGTTTCGTTCTCTAGCATTTTACCCTGCAAATCAAGTTTTATTTTGATCTTTCGTGAGTATTTTTTTCATTCTTACTTGGATTGGAAGTTGCCCTGTAGAGGCTCCTTATGAGCAAATTGGTCAAATCTTTACTGTATTATATTTTCTATATTTTATTATTAACCCAATTGTTCAAATCAGATGAGACAAGATTTTAGACTATTAATACTAAATTAGCTGCTGCCTGGGGAAATATTTGTCTTGAAAACAAATTTTGAGTGTTCGATTCACTCAGTGGCTTATAGCTAGCAATAAGGATAATCTTATCCACCTTTGACTTACAAGACCAATGCTCTATTTTAAGCTATTATTGCAAGACATGAGAACATTTTATTTAACTTTAGTTAGTATGTTGGGATTTTTTATAGCTCTTTTAGCATTATCTCTTCAATATAAACATTTTTTAAGGGTGTTATTAAGATTGGAAGCAGCTACAATAAACCTATTTATTATACTATTTGCCCTTTCTAATAATATTGCTTTTAGAGGACAAACATCATTAATTTTAATTACATTAGGTGCCTGTGAAGCTAGCTTGGGGTTAGCAGTTCTAGTAGCTATTATTCGATCTCAGGGAAATGACTACGTTTCTAGATTTTCTTCCCAAAAATGTTAGGATTAGTAGTTTCCTCTCTTTTTCTTCTAGCACCATTATCTAAATATTCATGGTACCAGAAGATCTGATCTTTGGCTATTATCAGCTTGCTTTCCTTTTTACACTTATATAGATCTACACATAATTATGAAATAATTAGTAATTATTTCTCTCAGGATTCAATATCATCAATTCTTATTTCTCTAACTTTATGAATCTCATTAATAATAATAATTGCAAGCCAGCATAGTGTGAAAGGGTCAAATAATAATTATAATATGTTTACAATATTTTTGATAACATTAAATTTAATTTTAGTTCTTACATTTATATCCTCAAGAATTTTAAGATTCTACTTTCTCTTTGAGGCCTCCCTTATTCCCACATTATTATTAATTTTAGGTTGAGGATACCAACCTGAACGACTTCAGGCTGGGATATATATAATAATTTATACGGTAGCAGCATCCCTGCCTCTTCTATTAATTGTATTATGAGCTATGTATGAACTCAGGTGCGGAAACATATTAATGGTTGGAAATCTTCGTAAAGAAATTTTAGCAAACTCTAATATTTGATCTTGAAACTTCATTACATTTTTAATCTTTACTGCCTTCCTAGTAAAACTCCCTATATTTACTGTGCATCTCTGACTTCCCAAGGCTCACGTAGAAGCCCCGGTAGCAGGATCAATAGTTCTTGCAGCAATTCTTTTAAAACTAGGAGGTTATGGTATTTTGCGAATTTATCAATATTTTAATTTCTACACTTCTTCTTCTTCAGTAATTATCTTCTCCCTGGCTATTTGAGGGGGCGTAATTACTAGAATCATTTGCTTTCGCCAAATTGACCTTAAATCTTTAATTGCGTACTCTTCTATTGGGCATATATCATTAATATTAGCCGGAGCATTTTCTAATAGATCTTGAGGATGGGGAGGAGCACTGGTTCTAATGATTTCTCATGGATTTTGTTCTTCTGCACTCTTTGCTTTAGCCAATTATACATATGAAAAAACACACACTCGAAGCCTATTTTTATCCAAGGGAATAATTATATTTATACCAACATTATCCTTATGATGATTTTTCTTTTGTATTATAAATATAGCGGCTCCTCCTAGCATTAACCTTATAGGAGAAATTATAATTTTTCCTTCTGTTATATTTAGTTCTAGCTATTATATTTTACCTTTATCATTGATAAGTTTTCTTGCAGCTCTATATAGCATATATTTATTTACTTCTATCCAGCATGGAGGAAGTCCTAAATTTACAAAACCATTTAGAGGATTTAAGTCTTCAGGGTACACTCTCTTACTTTTACATTGAATCCCAGGAAACATATTAATTATTAAACCAGATTTACTTTTTATATGATTTTAGATGTCAAGTTAGTTTAACAAAAATATCAGCCTGTGGATTTGAAGATGAAACTAATTTTTCACTTGACCAATGTATATAAAATTAAAATCTTCTTCTATTAGATCTCTATTTCTTTTAAGCTATTCTTTTTTATTATTTCCTATAACAATGGTTTTTTTAATAAAAGAGAAGTCCATTCTTCTAGAATGAAGAATATTTCAGGTAAGTTCCTGTAATTTAACTTTTATGATAGTATTAGACAGTATTAGACTAAGATTTAGAAATGTTGTTTGCTTAATTTCAGGTTGCGTCATAATGTTTTCTTCTAGTTACATATCACATGACCCATTTTTAAAGCGATTTACTATACTAGTTATACTCTTTGTGCTTTCTATAAATCTTTTGGTCTTTATTCCTAGACTCCCGGCCTTGTTATTAGGTTGAGATGGCTTAGGAATTGTTTCTTTTGTGCTAGTTATCTATTATCAAAATATAAAATCATTAGCCGCAGGGATGCTAACGGTTTTAGCTAATCGAATTGGAGATGTAATAATCCTGATTTCTATTGGATTACTTGTGCTCCAAGGACATTGGATCATTACTCTTATATGAGATTTTTATCTGTCGACCTGGGTTGCTTTAACTATTACAATTGCCGCTATAACCAAGAGAGCTCAAATCCCATTTTCAAGATGATTACCAGCTGCAATAGCAGCTCCCACTCCTGTATCAGCATTGGTTCATTCCTCCACCCTGGTTACAGCTGGGGTATTTCTTTTAATTCGTTTTTTCCCTTTTTTATCAGAAATCAGTGCTTTTAAACCTGGTTTACTCTTTATTTCAGTCTTAACTTTATTAATAGCTGGAATTGGGGCTAATTACGAAAACGATTTAAAAAAAGTAATTGCTTTATCAACATTAAGTCAACTAGGCGTAATAATAATGAGCTTAGGAATAGGGATACCTTTCTTAGCACTATTTCATTTATATACTCATGCTTTATTCAAGGCCTTGTTATTTTTATGTGCTGGTATAATTATTCATAATAGTTCAAATACGCAAGATATTCGTTATATAGGATTAATTTCCAACCAAGCCCCCTTAACTGTTGCTTGCATAAATATTGCTAACCTCTCTTTATGTGGTGCACCCTTTTTAAGAGGGTTTTATTCAAAAGATTTGATTTTAGAAATCTCATTATTTAGCCCAACAAGTATATTAATAATTCTATTAATTTTTATGGCAACTGGAATGACTGCCGCCTACAGCTTCCGCCTTTCTTTTTGTTCACTTTGAGCCAGCATAAAAAATAATAGATATCACGCCAAGCTAGAACTAGATCCATATGTAAACTGAGCTACAACTATTCTAGCACTATGCGCGATTGTTGCGGGATTCTTTCTACAACTAATTTTTTTAGACTTCAATCCTACTCCTTTTATTCTTCCCAGTTTTCATAAATCTTTCACATTATTATCTATCTTTAGTGGAATTTTTTTAGCTATAATTTTTTGAAACTCAGAGTTTTCTAATAAAAAGATAAATAAAATAAAATTCTATTTTACTACTATATGATTCCTAGCTCCTATTTCAGCCCAACCGTTAACTAAGATATCAATAGTTATAGGAACCAACTTAATGAAATCAATTGATCAAGGATGGCTAGAAGTAATTGGAGGACAAGGTACTAGGTACATAATTTCCAGAGCTTCACAATGAAATCAAACTATCCAGATTAAATCCTTCAATTATTTTATTGCCTACATAGTATCATTTATTTTTATTATTGCTTTAATACTAAACCTAACCTAGATTAACTAGCTCAGATAGCTCAATAATTAGAGCGTAGCACTGAAGATGCTAAGGTGGCGAATTTCGCCTCAGAGCAAGCAATAGATATAATATTTCTACTTTTAGCAACAATTATTACAAACTAAAGCCCAAATCTGGCCAATTTTAAGCCCTTACGTGGCCAACCCAGTCAAAGGGGGTCAAAAAAAACAAGGAAAAAACAAGGCATTTAAAAAATACATAAAACTTGCGACCAAAATCCTGCCAGGCTAAAATTTTAGGTTTTATATGGTTTTTACCTTTCTTCTACTTTTTGAAATTTGAAAAACTAGGGGAAAATTTTTGATCTATTTCTTAACATACTTTGTAAAATTTAGGGGATTTTGGTCGCAAGTTTTATGTATTTTTTAAATGCCTTGTTTTTTCCTTGTTTTTTTTGACCCCCTTTGACTGGGTTGGCCACGTAAGGGCTTAAAATTGGCCAGATTTGGGCTTTAGTTTGTAATAATAAATTTATATCTAAATTTGTATTTAAAATTCAGTGGTTTATAGGTAATCGCTTCCTATATTAGAC